AGATGACCCCTTCTTCCTGAGCATTACGGATAAATATTCATTTTTTTTTATATCTTAGGTTGGGTTTCAGATGTATATAATTCTTTTATTATATGAAACCAAAAACAAGAAATGACAAGAAAGTTCTATATAGATAGAGGAGAAAATAAAGATGTGGAAAACAAGACAGGTATTTTGTACAATGACACTGTACAACAATTTTAAAAAGGGATGTAGCGCAGCTTGGTAGCGCGTTTGTTTTGGGTACAAAATGTCACGGGTTCAAATCCTGTCATCCCTACCTATTACTTCTCCTATGGGCAGTAACGAAAGATTAATTGAGATCGACTAAAATGGGGCATAATCTTTCATTTTTGGATACTATATTTATGCGAGATGTGTTAGTGGAAAAAAAAATTTCTTTGAAAGCGCTCTTAGTTCAGTTCGGTAGAACGCGGGTCTCCAAAACCCGATGTCGTAGGTTCAAATCCTACAGAGCGTGATTCCGTCTATCTTATGTATGTCGAATCACAATAAAATAACTTAACAAAACAAAGTTGAATTGCAACTGGAATTTGACCTCCTCCCTGTAGGAGGTCAATCAAAAAAAGAAATGTTACTCAATCAAAGGTCCAACTGATCACCACGTCTGTATTGTAAATATGCAGTCACAAATAATCCTGCCAAAGTAATAGGAATTAGACCTAAGACGATTCCAAATAGAAAAACTTCAATCATTTCGGTTTGTTTGAGGGGATAAAAAAGGGGGGTAAGATCTATCCCTAAATATTAATCTGAATTATCCGTGAATCTCAATGACCAAGAAAAAAAAATTGGCAATTGGTGCGGGAAAGAACCATAGAATATCTGGAATTCCCGAGAAATATTTTTCTGAATTATTTATTCAATTCATTTTCAAATAAGTCGTATCTTGTTCAAACCAATAAATATAGCTGGGGTTATAGTTAAAGCAGCCAGTAGAAAACCAAAATAACTAGTTATAGTAAGCATGAAAGGGCTTTATTAGATATGTTTTTTTTTCTACATATGTTGATAAAACACTTACCTAAGTTTCCATTTTTCCCAGATACGAGGGTAATAAAAACCAATTAAGAGAATTAGTTTAGTTCCAATGGAAAATTCATGATTCATTGGTCATTATAGATAATACTAAAAAAAAGATAGAGTGACATAACATAGGTAGAAAAAAATTGATTCATCAGATGTGACATCGACCGATCCTGTGATTCCGAATCAACAGATTCATTGTGCAATTTTTGAGTTGAGTAAAGTATAAGAACTGTGTCGTGTAACTTCATTCGAAGATGAAATTCTATTTAAATTAATTTTGGAATAAAAGAATTGGATTTGAAAATAGCTTCAATTCCATTTTTTTGGAGCGAACGACCTGATACTACCTTATTACTTATTTTAACTCATTGCATTCAGTATAGTAATAAATAGGTTAGTTAATTACCCATAATATATCGAATAAGAAGAAAAAAAAAGGTGTTCCACCATCCATCAAAAGGATCTATTGAGAAACAAAAACTTTGACTTTATTTAATTATTTAATTGAAATTTTCAATTTTAATTGACTTTATTTTTGTTCTCTTTTTCGGGTCCAAAGTCGATTCGAAGACGAGTCGCCTCAATTATCCTTTTAGGTTCTATATTCTGTCTTTCCATATCATGGAGTTCCATACTTGTAGTTTGGTCAAGAAAGAATCTTTGTCTTGGACCTAATCCAACAATGATTGCATCGCGAATATTGATTGTTACAACTATGTTTTCTTTCTTTCATTAAATATGATCTAAATAGTAGATACTATTACTATTATCCACTACTATTATCTATCTAGTACTATTATCTAGTATTATATATATATATATATAAATATATCTTTTTTTATATATTATATATCCTTTTTTTATTTATTATTATTAAATTAATTTATTATTATTAATAGGTTATTTATTATAATTTATTTTATTTTTATTATAGTTGTTAATTATTTTTTTTTTGTTTAAGTTATAAGTATTTATTATATTATACCAACCAATTACTTGAAATGAAAGGATTCAAATAAAACTTTTAACCAAAAAGGGTTAGATTTCGCATATAATTGAATTGTGTCAATACAATAATATCTTTCATGAATTATTAGAACCCATTGATCATTGACTTACATTTTCCCAAGATCCTTACTTTCTATTATGAAGCCAATAAGGGAAACCTTATAATAAATTTGAGGGTTTTCCATTGATCTATTGAATAGCATAACATAAGGTATCCATAGATAAGGAACAAAAAAAGAAAAAAGGAATTGTGTAGCATTTCGGTACCGATCAAGGCTGCGTTGCTGTGCCAGAGGAAGGATAGCTATACTGATTCGGTATACTCGAAATACACCTTTGGTACAAAATTGACGATCTCACAAAGATGCAATATCAGTAGTTTTCTATTTACTGATCCCATCTTTCACGGAATCGATTCCCCCTTTTGAATGTACAAAAATTT